AAGGTTAAGTAAAGGAAGACGGGGGAATGGGTTTGATTCGGAGATTTTTCTCCTATTCATGTATGATAAATCCGTAGGGAGATTTTCATCCCCTGTATGCTCTTTTCCGTATTCCATATTAAAAATAAAAAGGAATTGGGAATAGAGAATCTATACTAAAGAAGGGTCTAATTCTTTAGTATCCGTTCTTATTTGATTTGATACATTGTAGTCAGTTACATCGGCGAATTAGGTGAAGGTGCGGAAAGAGAGGGATTCGAACCCTCGGTAAACAAAAGTCTACATAGCAGTTCCAATGCTACGCCTTGAACCACTCGGCCATCTCTCCTACATAATTATTATGGCCGATACCCCGAGCGAATAGCGAGTTATTCATATTAGATTGTTCGATAGGTACGAACAATATCAATTCTAACTAGAAAACTAGCTATAAAAATAGAAAACTTTTCATCACTTTTTTTTATCACTTTTTCTTTAGCCTCCGGGCTCGAAGAATTTTTTTTTTATGGAATGGGTCTACTTTTATGTTATTTCGTACTGTACACTTCCTTTGTTTGTGAGATCATTTTATTTTCTCACGAGGGGTAATGAAAAGAGTTATAGAATGGATTGCTACCTATGCCTAGATCGCAGATAAATGGAAATTTTATTGATAAGACCTTTTCAATTGTAGCCAATATCTTATTACGAATAATTCCGACAACTTCAGGAGAAAAAGAGGCATTTACTTATTACAGAGATGGTGCGATTTGATTATTATTATATATATAATATATTTTTTACTTTATTTTTTATTTAATTTACTTTTTTATTTACTTTACCACTCTCAGTCTTAGGAAAAAGACACATTATTCAGAATAGAAAAAAAGGCTATTGAAAACAAAAAAGAAATCTACGCTTGTTGAAGGTGAAGTTTATAAATAAAGCAATTCCTTCTGTCGTGTATCCCCGATTAATGCAACCTCAGATGCTTCAATTGTTGATTCGAGTATTGAGCGAAAGGTTACACCTATGGGTATGGGTCTGTATTGTGGGTCAACCCTACTACACTAGTACCAATAGGCGGCATAGAGGAAGAAGCACTACGCCTAGGAATCAACAACACGAAAACTTTGTTATTAATGATTCCCTTTCTTTATCGGGATCGGAACTAAGAGAAATGGTTGGGACAACAAACATCCATCTTGTTCGTACTTTGGATACCCATATAACCATCGAAGATTGTTGAAGTGACTAATTCCTGGAAATTAAGGAGCGTTGAGAACAAAGAAATTGTTGGAGTTTACTTTTTTATCTAGTACGAACACGCTTGATGGTAAGAAAGGATCTTTTGCAAGAGGGTTGGCTAGAGATTTCTTGTAAAAACATTAGCCCCGCTCAGTTCATAATGACAATATTTCGACCTTTTTTTTTAATTCCATGGATTATTCTCATTATGCACATAAAGGAGGAGCCGTATGAGGTGAAAATCTCATGTACGGTTTTGGAACGGAGAATTCTTTGAATCGAATGACGACCGTAACGGATGTCGGCTCAATCCGAAGGAAATTATGCGGAGGCCTTACAGAATTATTATGAAGCTATGCGACTAGAAATTGATCCCTATGATCGAAGTTATATACTCTATAACATAGGCCTTATCCACACAAGTAACGGAGAGCATACAAAAGCTTTAGAATATTATTTTCGAGCACTAGAACGAAACCCGTTCTTACCACAAGCTTTTAATAATATGGCTGTGATCTGTCATTACGTGCGACTATCTCCACTATAGAAATAAAAAAAGGAAAGAAAGAGCAAATACGCTAGTAAATAAATACGCTAGTAAATAAACACGCTAGTAAATAAAATACTAGAAAAAAAAATAGGCTTTCTACATATTGCATCGTCCAAAAAACGATTTTTATCAGCTGTAACAAAAAAAGAAACTTCATAGAAGTCGAAATATGAAGAAATATATATGCCTAGATACTTTATTCTATGGATAAAGATCTAATTGATAGAGGAAGCGCCGTAAAGATCAATTAGCGAGGTTTTGAGCCGATACAATAAATAAGAACTGCTTATTTATGTCATGATATGAGATAAAAATTAGGAATCGACTTATGTAATAGAGCCGATCCCCTAAGTTATTGAGCAGCGGTGTAGCATCAGATCCCAAAGACAGTAAGTCTTTTTTATGAGGAAGAAGTCTTTTTCAAGGATTCTATATAAATTTCTATATGATATGAAACCGAGATAGTTACCTTTCAGAAAAATCTAACGGACGATAGCCCCGAAATGCCTATGCTTTATTTTTCTGAAGGTGGGAGAAAAGATAAAACTTATTATTAATTTAATCCAAATTAGAGTTTGAAACTCATGTAATTAACCCCTTTTGGTTAACCCGAGACAAATTGATAGATCTATGAGAAATCTCATTCAATTGGATATATGGTAGGGTAAAAAAATGGGACACCAAAAGAATTGACTGCCGAGCCGTATGAGGTAGGAAACTCTC